AGCAGGAAGAACCGGAAGCGGGCTCCTCCACTCCTTCTATTCACTATTGCTTTTAGGGCCTCATTACCTCCGGTCCAATTGGTGAATGCCACCAGCAATGCCACCACTAGGCTTGCTCCCGGAATTTCCCTTCACTATATCACCAAGTTCGGTTGCACCCGAAGGGCCTGATTTCTGCGCGTTCCCCTTAGAATAGAAAGGGAAACCGGTAGCGAAGGTATTTGACTCCCGGGGCAGTCGCGAAGTGAAGGCCGATCGAATCAGCGAGTGGAAGTGCGGTAAGATGAGTTTACCGCTGTTCCATATAGATGAGTCTTTAAGGTCTTGATTTGACAGGAGGTTGACTGGGCGACTATTTATGATTCCCTCCGGTAAGAACAATGAACACGGATCTACCAGCGCAAGACAAGAAGTGAAAATCTCAGTTAGTTAATGGTCCTCACAACGAATCAGTTGTCCCCCAACGCTTAAGGAGAGATTTTTGTAGAAAAGAAAGGTGTATGTCATGGGCCCTATTCTCTATTTGCCAGGCGTTAGTTAATGGTCCTCTCTTTCATCTTTTTATTCTTTTTTTACTTATTCTTTTTTTACTTTACAAAGAACAGGGATTTGACCGACTCGAACACGGGAAGGCGCTCCCGAGAAAGGGATTGGCTAAGATTTTATATTTTATTTTCTCTCCCCCATTTCTGTAACCAAAATCGCTTTGACTTATTCGACTAGACGGGGAAGGTCTGTCCCTTCTCCACTGGAAGAAAGTAGATGATCACGTAGGGCGAATGAATCAAAGAAAGGGAAACTTCTCCATCCCAGAAAGCGGAGTTACTTCTTGAATCTTTGAATAGAAAGCCCCATTAACCAGACAAGCTGGAGGAGACAAGCTACCTCACAGAAAGGATGACCAAGGAAGGGCCAGTTGACGCAGCAAGCTAGAGCTATGAAACCGCCCCTTTATCATTTAACTCGTCGGATTATGAATGAGATATTCAGACGTCAGCTTGAAGGCTACGATTCCGTTCTTCTGTCTAGATTCCTTGTTGCAAGGCGGAAGTAAGTCAATTAGAAATATAAACCAGCATAGGCCAAAACAAAAAGCCGTATGTATCGCCTCTATCTCTATCAATAAGCGCAAAGGGGGCTAGGAGCCATAGGCAATAGCCACGCACCCTAAGCAATAGCACCATAGCGCGAGAAGCAGAGCAAGAGACCTTTGATCCCACAAAGTGGCCCTGGATCGCTTGACTCGTGTCGCAAAGGAATCCTAGACAATTCCCATAATCCCAATTCAGGGCTAACCAGATCGCTTGCTCCGTTGGGGTACAACCTTGGAAAAAGGTCGGGGCGGTCCGATAGAAACGAAAAACAAACCTAAATTTGGTATATAGGGAGGGGATACCGCCGGTCGTGTCAATGAAGCGGAGACGGCTGTCCAGGAATTGCCCATGTTCTGTTAGGATTAGAGATGCCAAAGCATGAGGCTGAGGAAGCCTAAAGCATTCTTGCTCAAAGACTGCTATTGGCTGGCTTATGCCAACGATCATGATAAGGGGCCCACTCATGGAACAGAAAAGGATTCAATGAGACCCAGAAATCCGCGCTCTCCCCATTCTCATCTTTTTACCGTTTCAACTCAATATAAGACGCCGTCCTTAAATGAACAAAACGAGCCCTGCACTCGTCGGCCAGTCGGATGTCGGTCCATTGATCGCTCCTTTTGGGGTTGAGATTTGAATAGGCTTGCTTTATACGCCGAATCATGCAGCCAAGCAAAGTAGCCACGATCCTTGATTCATCCAAGTCGTAGACGCAGGTGTAGAACAAGAAACGAATAAATACTGGTTTTTAGCGTCCCTTTCTATTGGCGATCCCTCTCTGTTGGGCGGATTCTTCGGATAAACCTCCTAAATTCTACCTCTTGCCTGGGTCTTTTCTCTACCTTGGTTAGCTTCCTATTCAGCCAGTATGCCTCTTTGCACACCCTCCATCCCATCCAATTAGCTGCCTAGCCTCTTTCCTCGATGCAACAAGCTGAGATAGTTGAATTAGATGTCATGTCAGTTCCTCTAGCAGACGAGAAGGCCTTCTTCTCAAAGCCCTTCTCTTCCTCAACAGGGCATTCGTGCAGAACCCCTTCTTTCAATGTCTTGCCATTCTTCACCAACTAATGGCTTGGGCTTGAGGCGCTTTTATGCCCTCGCTCGATTGTGTAGGGTGCTACTAAGTCGAGATTCACATCTCTGCTTATCGGCACTGAGGGCTGCTAGCTCGGCTTTGCGGCTTAAGGCATCTGCCACATTATAGGTTCTCCCAGGCTTGTACTCAAGGGCCAGGTCGAACTCCGCTAAAAATTCTTGCCAGCTCGCTGGTCAGCTTCTTATGAGTGAGGAAATGACTCACGGCAACATTGTCGGTTTTCACCAACAACTTGGATCCCAAAAGAGAGTGCCTCCACACTCGTAGGCAATGCACAATGGCTAACAATTATTTATCCTGTGCCGTGTGGAATAGTAGTCTTCGAAGCCTCATTGAGCTTCCGGCTCTCGTAGGCAACCGGATGCCCTTCTTGTAGCAACACCCCACCAATTGCGTAGTCCGACGCATCGGTTTGCACTTCGAATGGCTTCGTGATGTCTGGTAGGGCGGCTAGGAGTACTTGCTTTCCTACATGGACATATTAAGTACCGTAGTACGCTCTTCTTTCTTTTTCCTGGATAAGGTTGGGAACGGTTTCCGAGACTTGAGCGACTATTTCCTGTATCTATTTTTGCTCAAGAGCTATGTAAAAGGAATGGTTGACGAGACTCTTACTGGCGGGCCTACGATGGGATACAGAGATATCGAAAGCGTGCATGAGGTATACTTAGTTGACTAAACCCCTGTTCGGATGCCTGAACAGCTGTTAACTAGAAAGAGAATGACCTATCAGGCTTTCAAGCAGAGCATTTCGTTGCCTAAAACATAAACTATTCAAAGTGTTTTTTTTTATTTCAAGTTCTCAAATATCAATTCTTGAAAAGGCCAATTTGCATGGTAAGAATTATCATTTCTTCTATATGCAATACCAGAATTTCTCTTTCTCAAATGCCTTTTTTTGGTTTAGAACCCAGCCGTATAGTATAATCGAAATTTGATCGATTGGCCTGAACCCTACTTCTGTTTCACTGCTCGGGTTATCCTGAAGCTGCTAACCTGTCCCCTTCGACTGAACGACGGAATTGTTTCACCGCGCTCTACTGTCTTACCTCTCCTTATGTTTATTATGCCTAAATTCTATTGAAAAACCTTCACCCGGAAAGGAAGACTTCATTTCGTCGGGAGAGAAATAAATCCTGCTTTCATAGTGACTATCCCACATTGAATCGATAACAAGGTTCTTTCCTTTCAAAGATTGCTGCCCGGTATCAGTCGCCAGAGGAGAACAATTGTTTTCTGCGCAAGGCTATACACTGGACACGGATTCAAGTGTGTTAGGTTGTCACCGATGAGGAATGATTAATCATATTCATTGAGTTAGTCACAACCGCCAGAGGAGGGTAAATAATATTGCCTTAGAGCTCACTAAGGGAGTATCCTTTATGCATAAAGGAATCAATTCTTATAATAGTATCGGTCTCGTTCTTGGCCTCGACCCCAGCAGGGCTTCAATCTGGATCTCGATCTATGTCTTGGCCTTGCAGCTCTTCCTGAAGAAGCAGCTGTGGCATCTCTATCAGCATTAGAGAGAAGAAAGAGAAGTCTGTCTAAGTCCTACCCATACTATCGTATCTGTCAATGTGGACATCCTTTGTGTTGGCTCAAGGTCGGCTAAAAGCTAGGGAAGGAAGCCTGATAAGAGTGAAGAACTAGGGTTCGCATTGTTCTAACTAATAACTCATTTAGGGTAGGGGCTTGAAGTTGATAAGGACACTAAACAAGGAAATCCCCATGATCTAGGAGGGAACAAGCAAGGTAGGACTCAGACTAACAATAAGTTGGTCGGGTAGGCTCATACAGCAAAGGCTGAAACACCCCGGTTGGCTTCCTAAGAGCTACTAGTTCCTTGCTCCGCTGGTACTCCGGTCTTCCGAATGAATCTCCGGCCAGGCGTTCCTAAGCCAGGCCAGTGCATCTCCGGGTCTTAGGTTAAGAAACCATCTCAGGCCTGCTTACTTGCTTACTTGTTGAGGAACTGAAGTCGATGCAGACTCTGATCTGTCCGTCTCTATGTCTCAGAAGTAGTCTGTGTAAATCATTCATACCTGAAGCCATAATGACAAATGGATTCTGGTATGAATAGGGGAATGGATCAAAGAAAGAAGTCTCAAGTCAAGGAATCTGTAGAGTGTAGTATGGGAGGAACCTCCACTGCCTAAGCTCTAGGAAGAAGCGGGTGCGCTAAACAACCAGGAACGAACAAGGGATAATCACAAAACGAATCTACTGATCCAACGACATCGAGGATCGACCAGGGTCGCTACCCGGAACGACACTAGCTCTATATAAATGGAAAGCCCCAATTCTCTTTAGAAGGGTTAGCTCTCTTATTTCCCATTCCGATCGGCCTGAACAGGCATGAATTAAGCACCACCCGAGTAGGACCAGCATGTAGAATGACTTCCCCGAAGCTGGAAGCGGCGTCCAAAGAGACCAAGAAGGTCGTAACGAATGCCTTCTTATTAACCGTGCCCTAATTTTGTATAATATAGGTAATTCTCCGATCCAAGGCTAAGAGAGAAATGCGATTTGTTCCCGAAGGTCTTCGGTTCCGTGTAGAAGCAAACTTTACACATCTACGATAAACCTTTCCTTGTTTTCCCGGCATCTTTTGCGTATCACTATATGAAGAAGAGACCTTCCTTTTCACTTGAATCTATCGTTTGGGCTCAGCCGACGGGCTAGCAGGAGCCCTTCTATTAACAACCTAACGCGTTGCGGCGCCTCAAGCGCCTCCACTTGTAGCCTCCAATTGTACCTTCACTTGCTCCAAGATGACAACCCACTTCTGTCCATGTTGACCACCCACTTCGAACCCCTCTTAGTGTGATTTGCATCGCTGGTTTCAAGCAATCGATTTGCGCGGTTCTTACCTGTCAGGTAGTTCACCCGTTACCCTCTCTTAGTTCGCCTTTATTCGCCATCTTTCTTGAAAAGAAGGAAACTTAAAGAGAAGGGCCTTCGCATTCCGAATTGTGGGACGGGCAGTAAGACTCCCTAATATCTTAGTTGCCCGTTGGGCACACCCAATCAGCCCTAAGACCAAATTGTTGTGATGTTAATACTCGCTCTGGTCTGCCTGGGTTAGCACCTCTCACCCCCTATCTAAGTAGGAAGGATGCTTCCTCATCTCTAAAGCTGTTGAACTGATTCTCGTTCCATACGAACAAACTCGGAATTACCTTGTACAATTATATTAGAGTCCCTCTTTCTTTTTTTCAAGTGAAATCGACGATCAAAGAACTAGAGCCGAAAGTGCCCTTGCTAAGGCGAGTCTCTGCTCGCCGAGTCCATCATCTTTCTCACTCCGGATATACGCCATTTCAAGCCATGCGTTCTTTTGCCTTGATTCAAGATAGAGTGACTCTTCATCGTACTGATTCAACGCGAAGTGAGTGGTCCATTTTTTGCATCCGGCATTCCTATTGATAGTTGCTTCTGCTTGTAGCACGCATGTTGCTTTTGTTGCTGATGACCATAGGGTCTTCAATTGGAAAGCCCTTTTGAAGCCGGATAAGTGTGTTCAATTGCCCGATGCCCCATTACAATATCAGGCAATACTTGATAGCTTGTTTTCCGGGCTTGGTTTCGAGAGGCCACCACAGCTTGACCATCTCAATCTCTTCCATCTGAACCAGCCGCTCTATCTGAACCAGTCGCTATTCCTTCTTCCAGGCCTAGGTTTGCGGATGCTAAGCAGATCCCTACCTTGGAGGAAGCCTATTTTTGCTTCAATCTTGAGGATGCCGTTTTGACTTCAATGGAAAGGTTAAAGCCGGCACTAAGGTCCAGAATGAAAGAGAAGCAAGTCATGAGGTTGACCGAAACGGGTGATAGTTTCATACCCGTAATTACATAAAAGAGAGAGAATCACAACGGCAATTGCTCTTCTTTCAAGTGAGTGACATAGGTTCGAGCAACCACTGACAAAAGCGCCCTTTTTTCTAAGGTAGATCTCCGGTCGCAAAGATCTTTATCTCACGCTTGCAGCCCGCGGATGCCCTGTTGTTTTGCCTTGTGGTATAGGGCCTGTTCCGTGTGCTGTATTAAGAATTCACAACTTGAAGAGATCTTTCTTCTGCTCAATCATATGAGGGAGCGCCTTCCCTTCTTCCATGTCCTGGATCTATATCGACGAAGGGCAACGAAGCTTCTGCTCCCGCTGGAGAGGATAATCCCTTTGCTTCACTTGCAGAAAGATCCCAACCCGACAACTTGGCTAGCCCGGATCCATCCCAAGGGCTTGTGGCTTTCCCCTTTCACTACGATCTCTTAAGATCGAGATGGAAGTCAAGGAATCTTCAGACAAAAAGGGCGGTTCAGCACGTCTATATAAATCATTGATTTCAGAGCCTAAAAGCCGATGGAACCACTTTTGCACTAAATAGTATTACTTTAATGGGACGAGGCCACTTTGGATACTCTTCCTTGGATGCTACTGTTGCCGGCTCTTTGATCAATCAATTGAAACGAAAGCAAGGCCTTGCCTTTTATGTATGCGCGATCTCTTTTCTTTGAAGAAACGATAGAAAGAGCTTTCTCGCTGGGAGAAGGTAGCCATAGGGCGGTCTTGACGTGGGTGGATAGAAGCACGCTCCGGACGAAGCTGAAGGGTGAACCGCCATAGTCACGATTAGAATCACAAAGAAAATGGTATGTCCCTAAGGGAGACTGGGCGATACTGGTTCCATTCCAGTTTGTGAGAAGTAGTTGCTGCAGGAGATAGTCTTCGCGGAAAGGAATCATTCCTTCTGTTAGAATAGAGGGCAGCAACTACTTCTCACAAACAATGTTGACCACCCTGCAAGCGAAGGCGCCTCAAGCGCCGCAGTGCGTCAGGTTGCTAAATGACCCCGGTTTGGAAAGTTTCGATCCCCTATAATCATAATAGAGTAGAAACTTCTGCTCAAATCGTCCGATAGGAGAAAGAGATGCCTTGGCACCTGATGAACCTTGGTTGCATGATAAAGTAGCACGTTCGAAGCTCGTCCGATTTCTTCCTTGCTGTGCTGCGACTTGCAAGAACCACTAAGCGTAGGAATTTAGATATTGATGAGTCGCGCCTCCTCAGGAATGCCCTTGCTTCATCTTGCGATTCCACTGAAAGACCCACATCAATGCCCACTCTTGGCCTTCTCGAAGAGGTCCCCCCTCGCTCAGTTACCACGCAACTATCTAATAAAAGAAGTGGCGTGAAGAGAGGTTAGTAACTGCTTCGGATGGCTTCCCCTTGCATGGCCAAATCCTTGTTACTGAACTCAGTATCGACACGGGTCTCCGCTCCCTTCTATTGACCTAGCCAGACCGTGCTTGTCCGTCAACAAAAGAAGGAAGCTGCGAGGCGAAAGACACCTTTCGATTCTGCACAAATGAAGATGAAGAGCCGGTGTGATTCCCGAAACCTAAGTTCTTCTTGCTTGTGTGAAGCAAAGAGAGATCGCTAATAGACCAATAGGTTCTTCGCGGGTAGGTACCTTGTTTGACTTACGCCTTTGCCTCCAATGTTGGTAGGCCCATTCTAGCAGGGCTCCTTCCCTAGCTTAAACTGCTTTAGCCACTCCTTCCTTAGCGGTGAAAGGAAATGTTTGACTCTGGCCTTCTCCCGGGCCGCTCAAAGGAATTCACTTGAGCCAACCTGATGGACACATCAAGACTAGTCCTTGAGTCTTTCTGTACTTCCCTAGCCCTTAGCACTCTTTTCAGTACAGTAAGGGCACTCTATTGAGTGTAAGAACGGACCTATTGAGAAAGCCCATTTAAAGATAGAATTCTTTAGGTCAGATAGAGCTGACTTCCTGGGTATGGGATACGGGAGCACTGGGTTAGCAATCTGACGGCAGCTAACCTCTTGGAAGTACCTGGCCTCTTGTGGGTAGGAAGCGACTAATGAAATGGATTTGTCGAAGAAAGACCTATAGCGTACACCTGCATGCCTCCGATCCGCTGCAGGGGAGACGCCTTTTCTAGTCCTTCTTCCTTGACCAGGCGGCCAAATGGACTCATTCAAGCAAAACTGAAAGACAGGTGAATACAAAGCTCTACTAAAGGTCTGATTAGACAGGAAGTGTTCGGACGGGGGGTTTCCTTGCACCCGGGGACCCTGTTCAAGATCCCTCCCAAGGTCGATCAGAATTTTGTTAACCCTTGGTCCGCGAGCTAGTACATTGGGCTGCCGGCGATAGAGTCGTTCCTTCCGGAAAGGAAAGCCGTCTCCCAATGGTTTAATTCAAGTTGTTCTTTGCAGGAACCGGTCTGTTGCTTTCCATCTCTTGAGACCGCCTTTCTATGATAACACAGACTGCATGTGTATTGCATATAGACAGGGTAGTAAGAAAGGAACTTCTCCCCCGCCGCGATGGGGGCGCTTCTTCTATCACGAACGGGTAGACCAACCCCTGTCCCTTTGTCTTTACTGAGCTATTCGTGTCATTTTTGCATAGCATCATCCAACATTGGGCCAGCTCTTCTCTTTCAACCAAGAAGAAAGCAAGAAGTTGTCAGGGCGAAGAGAGGTTTCGCCTGAAGAGAGTCGTCATTTTTCCTTCTCTTCTTCATCTATGACATTTTCAAAATATTGATCTAAGGGCGAGATATCTCTATGGGGAGAAGGATTGATATCGAACAATCAATGTTGGAGCTTATTGTATGGCTGAAGCAGTGCAGACTTGTAAATTAGTGACTTCTGGTATAGTCTTGTCCTCGTGCAGTACCCGAACCTGTTGATCGATGAATCTATCCCGCGGATTGCTTTAGTTGTTAGCCCTTGAAGCACTTAGCCTCCCTTTCCTGATAGAACTGCTACTTGTGCTTGCTTACTGGACTGGCTTTCGCTTGAGACTGAACGCATATTGAAAGGGAAGACATGGACTAAGATGAGAGACTGTGGACTGGAGATTGTGATTCCGATGACGAAGAACCTGATGATCCTACCGGTGAGGCGTAGTTTTAAGCAGCTGCTTATTAGTCAAAAGAAAATGCGGTCACCAAGGATGCACTTTAATTTGTTCGCCTCGTTGTGACGGGTGGGGTACAATCTCCTGAGGAAGTTGCTCCCGGACCAAATATTCATAATAAGGGATAGGATCTTGATCTGTTTTTAACGAAGTGTTTAACACTCTCAAAAGAAAAGCAAGACAGGGATGCAGAATCTCAAAAGGGAGGCAACCGGGGAGGAGCAAGCTCTTCCCCTCTACCTGTCTCGCTACATGCCCACGATTTCATAAATCAGCCATAAGCAGGTACAGATCGGGATAAAGCAAAGGGTTTATCCTAATAGGAGGCGGATGGATACTTCTATCTAAGACACTCATTTATTGCGCGCGCCCTGGCCTATAGTTAGTTCGGGGCTTTTCTTAAAGCTTTTCTACTTGAGTACACGAATCGTCTCGCCCGCGCGATGTTTAGGGCTCGGCGCACTTAGAACCGTCAAGAACAGGCGGTGCTACGGTTCCAGGGGTAACCCAGCTCCCGCTGACACAGCTAATGCAATATATTCTATCTGGCATAGTAGAGCCTAATCGAGAGATTGTAGATACTGAGACATTGTAGATGTGGGCTAAACTTCCCTTAATCTCTTTTCGACGAAGCAAACGAAGGTCCAAGCACCAGCCTCAAGAGCTGGGTCTCTTTCCGGTTCAAACCACTATCTCTGATTTCGACTTGAACCCCTTCTCTGTCCCCCATCCCCGCCTATTTCTGTTGCTAGGGCAAAGACTTGTTATACAGCCAGGTAGCCCAAAGAGGTTAGCTTCGCTCAATGCTTTTCAAAAACAAGAAAGGCAAATGTGGTAACAGGGCCACGGGTTCGCCTCAAAAGGCTTATCCCATATATCTTTTAAAGAAGTATATCTTCCGAAAGAGAAGCCCTTCATACTTTTTCCCAAAAGAAGCATCCCCGAAAGCAGATCCGACAGTGGAATAACCATCATCGTAAGGCCTATTAAATGATTCAGTCTTGAGACAAGAATCCAAATCCGGGTACCCAACGATACTAGCTGAAATGTCTATTCCCGTTCCTGTCAATGAAAGGATCTACTAATTCAAAGATGAAAATAGAGAATCAGAGGCAGAAACAGAAATTCGTGAATACAATTAATAGAATGAAGAGGCCTCCCTTAGAGTCGAGGAATTATTACATAACGGATATCAATCTGTATCAGATAGCGACCCTGCATCGACTATTTACACTATTTTTGTTTTGGTAAGAGGCTCTTAGGCTGGGTCTGGAATGTATGAGATCGATCGCGTGCTCGGAGGAGCCTATATCTGAGATTGACCCAGAAAAGAATTACGCTTTTGAGTAGGAGGCACCTGATTAACAATCTGGGGTGGATGCGCCGGTAGTAGAGGCATAGCCAGCCTCACTAGGAAAGGAATATGATCCAAACTAAGTAGTTGAGGATCAATCCTCTCTATTTGAAGAACCGAGGAAGTAGTCCCCTCTTAACTCTATAAAATAGAAATTGTTATTGAATCCCTCAAAGGCAAAAGAGCTAGAAAGCTATCTCTCTAGAGAAGGTCTCGGCTTCTACGGGCGGACGCCAACCATATAGTAGTTCGTCTGGTGCTTTTAGCCACCGTGTCTTTAACCTTTGCCCAGTTCTATCACAGTTAGTAGATCCACTTTCTTCCTCTATTTATGATCTTATGGATCGAATAAAGTCCTCGGTACAACCCGCCTTTGTGCCGCACAGGGGGTTTTCCAAGCAAGGTACTAGAAGATGTATGCGTTAGGAGTAGTGGGGTACTAGCATGACGGGCGTGCAACTGCGCACCTTATATTCCTCCTTCGTCCGCAAGCGTTGCACCACCGTCTACCCAAGAATTGGTTTATTCGCGGAAAAGGGCCTCAAACCTTTTACTGGACTTATCCGAAAGATCAAAAGAAAATGGAACAATGGCACAATTGGTGGTTTATTACACTTAGGAAAGACCAGATGTTGTGTCTACCAAAGTGTTTTTTCAATAGCTGCTCCGCACGCAACTAGATGACTCCGGAGCGCCAGAACTAAATTGTTTTTCTTTTTCTTATCCGGCGTCGTTCAAGAGCTATTAAATCGAGGATCCCCTTGCCTACTTCTTTCTATGATCTGGATTCTCTTCTTTAGGCCGGCAAGCCCCCGGGGCTGATGGTGCGCCATCTTATCCAATCCTTTAATCCTTTTTATGTGAAAAGCACTTCGCTTGCTGCCAACAACATGCTTGAGTTTCTAGATATTAGAAGTTCGCATATCAGTCCAGTAATCGAAGAAGGTGAATTTATACCCATGGAAGGTAAAGGCCCGCCCATTATGGGTATGGTTATTGGTAGTAGCGGGAAGCAGAGGAGGTAGGGTGGGGGCGGCCCCAGATCCTTACGGTAAGGAGCGGGCCGGGTGTACCCAGAATAGGAGGAATCCAAGCGGCTAAAGAAGCTGTCTTTGAAGAACTATTCTTTCTTAGATTTATCTCGTTATGAGTCACGCTCGAAGGGCGGGGGCTCTAGATAGGCCTCCAAAACGGAATCGGTCTAGTAAGAGGCATCTCCCGCTCCGGAGTCATCTAGTTGTTCTGAGCTTGGTTCGGAATCAACGGCTGCTATGCCTTCATTCGTTGCTAGATGCCAATTAGATCAATCAGTGGAGAGCAGAGGAGTGGTTTCCAAGGAATTGCTTTGATGAATGAAGTAGCTCGTACTTACTTCCTTCAGCTTAGTACAAATGGAGCCTTTGAGTAGGAACCACGTGTTGACACCCTTGTTGGGGGATGAAGTATTAGTTAGCGAGATTTGTGCGTTAGGCCCAATTAGACCCAGGGGCAAGCAACGCCTAGCCAATTTCCATAATGTAGAAACAACAGACTTTGGCATTGCCCTAGAGACGTTTAGCTCTCAATGCACTAGTGGAATGCCATAAGAAGGGAGAAAAGTACTCCTATACAAGAGTTCTAGACAGTCTAAGTTTAATCTCCAAGGCGCTAGATTGCCTCGTGCCTTATGGACACTCAGGGCTACTCAGTTGTTGAGGAAAGGATGACAAGGATTTCTAACTTCAGTGCGCGATCTTACGGTGGAAACTCGAGCACTGGAAGATGCTTATATCATTCAGGATTCCCTGATATGTTCCCGGAGGAATAAATATAGGTTCAATGGCCTCGCCGATTGAGAGATTATTAGAGAAACCTCTCCTCGAGAAAATGGGCATACCTTTTTATTTCCTTCGCTTCGTAAAGTAAACGACAATGGAAAGAGTGAAAAAAAGAGTGGAAGTCATTTTTAGGAAAAGCTTCCTCTGCCTTGAGGAATGGGACCAAGGAGACATCCCTCTTGCTCTTTCTATCAAACAAGCGAGTAAACTCACTTTGGTCGAGCTAGTAAACCACCTCATTCTCTTGGTATGCCCCAAATAGGGTAGATTGATAGACCTGTTTAGCACTTGTGTGAAGGATTGACAATGAATCCATTCAAAGGGTTGAGCGCTCGCTGGGTTCTTTATACATACGGATTTCCCGTGAAAAGATCTTCTCCCTCCTCTGGATCTCTCATAAGCCAGTAACCTCAGATCAGTCTCGTGCTTGAATACAGCCAAGTGAGTATGATTCCCTGGGTTGTGTATGCATGCCTTGTGAGCCAGTTGAACAAGTAGGCATCTTCCTAAACCAGTTGACAGTGGCGGGTTCACTTTGCCTATCTCTCAAGCCATAGGCCTTGCTCTATCAATCAATAGGCTCCCTGGTCCAGCTTTGAAAGAAAGGAAGTTGAAAGTCAGTCGACCATAGGCGTTATGCTCTTGTCACCGAGAATGTGGAAGAATGGCTCACTTGTGACAGTAAGGGAGAAGCACTAATGGGGATGGTTTACCAATACGGAGATGCAGGGATCATTCTCAAGATCTACCCTAGCCGGAGTCCATCTTCGTCCCTTTCAATCTTAAGGCATCCATCCAATACATCCTCATTAATCATAAAAGGTCGACTTAGTCAACTACCTTTGCGGCATCAGAGGCATCCTCTTGAGACTGAGAGACGAATCCGGGATTTGAACTCTAATATCGAGCTCCCAAAGGCCATAAAGAGCACAGAGCCCTAGTAGCATTGACCTTAGCTACCTCATACATCAGGACCAGCGAGCCCCAACCCACACCCTCCAGTCCCGGAGGCCTTGTCTCAAAACCATTATTATCTAAGTGCTTAAATCTGATCCTAAAGCAGTGCTCTTATCAAAGTCTTACCGTGAGGATTTTCTTTATTCGATGGAGCAATGATAATCTACTCCACGTAAGTTGTCCTTACCAACCCCCATTCTTTTCACAGAGAATGCGATTGCTTTGAAAGAGAGTCCAAGTGAAATGTACTCCTATACAAGCCGATTGTGTGTAAAAAAAGATGTAGTAGTAAAGAGTTACCAGACTCACGTTCCTGCCTTTTTCAACACTTTCTATATCGGCTTTTCAACTCTTTCAAATACACGCTAAAATGAAAGCTCGCTTTGATTGAACTTGAGATATTTGAGATACTCGTTAGCCCTAAAACCAGAAGTTTCAAACTGGGCCATAGAGTTTACATACTGATTTCGCATACCGAAGGGAGGGCCTTGGCTTGGCAGTACTAGCATAGCACAGGGGTATTCATAAGATCGAGTCTTGATCTTATAGAAAGCTAGACTCTGGGTCCACTTATTAGATTAGAAGAATCTTTCTTAAGCAGTTTGAATAGAGGTTCGCACATGGATCTAAAAGAGATATGAAGCGACTGATGTACTTTACTCTTTCAAGGAAACTTCTAACTTCCATCCCAAGTCTTTGGTCGCGGGCTAGGGGTCCCAAACATCCAGTTGACAGCGAGGTTTCTACCTTGATTATCCGCACTTCCCAGGTCTCGCCGGTGTTGCCTGTAGGTCGTGATGTGCCTCGAGATGGCCGTATCCTGTCCCCCTGCCGGTGGGGAATCCGCTCCCGGGTCGTCGCTTGCGTCTTCTGGCCCGTCCTCTAGGCACCTTTTGAAGGCAGGTTGTCGGGGAAAGCAGAAGGAGTTGGCAACAGCAACTTCCTTATCAACACAATTATAAGATCTGTGACTGATTCTAACATTCGGCTTCATGAACGAAGCCGAGTCTGACAAGAAAAAGAGAACAAGATCAGTCGGAGTCTTTGACTCATGGTCCCCTCATGGTATTCACCTAGCTCCCAAGCGCACTCCCCGAAGCTATGAAAGAAAGCTCTAAATAGTCCCAGTTCTAGCACTAGAAGGATCAGGAAAAGCAGAAGTATGGGCTTCAAGTCACACTTGATCAAAACGAGAAGAAGTTGGAGATCAACCAGCTACTATCTTATAGAGGATCTTTTAAGATCTTTCTTGAAAAGTATTAGGTTAGGATTACCGATTGAAGTTGAAGTAAATTCACGGTATCCGGGATGGTAAGGGGAAGAAAGAGTTGGCGATCTTCACTCGTCCATCACTCCCACTTGAAGTGAAGAGGTAGTAGGAGCATGAGATGAGGGCTCACATTCGATGACAGATACAGATACGAGATGGGATGTCTACTAAGGAAGCAAGAACCCCAGGAATTGAGTTCTTATGGGGAAGAGTGAAGACTATGACTGGTAGGGCCCCCTCTTGTAGTTGTAGTTGTACTAATGTGAGGTGTATTTGTTGGTTTTTTGCTTAGCTGCCTGTCCCACATCCCTTTCTTGGGCACAGTCAAAGACCTTGCAACTAAGGGCTTCAACCGATGCCTTCAAGCTCACCTAACTTGGTTCTAGTGTTGTGACTGGCACTCTACCAAATCCATCAATTCTTGGATTGGTTGCTTCTGAGAGAGCTGCTCTTCCGACTGCTCGTATTCATCCCTTCCCCATGAGGGCAATCAGCCCCTTGCTTTCATTTGAATATTGGCCCTCGCGCATCACGGCTAGATTTGAGTCACTCATAGCTAGGGCTTTCTATTTCATTAGGACGGCTTCTCCTCCACTGAGCTCATCGCCCCTTTCTATCCCTTGAGTGAGGTTGAGGTAAGAATTCTCTTATTAAAACAAAATAAGGAATCTATTTGACCTGAAGCTGACCTTCCTTTGTAATTTGTAAAGTAAATGCCAGGAACTTCCATTATTTAGAGGTAGCCTCTACCCCGATTTTCATTTGCCTTTTGCCCTTTATGATCTCTTGGCCTGCGCCTCAGCTTTCTGTACTATTGCTCTATAAATGCACTCTTTGGCAACAAACAATCAAACTCAAACCTTTATGAAGACGAGCATACGATGTGACTTGAACCACGCCCTCACTTCACGTCTTCTGACAGCGGTTAGAACGGCAATGCTTGTTTATTTAGTATTGCGATTTCTCCTCTGATTCCTATCGAGTTGCCCAAAGGCTTTTCTTCTGACTGTGCTCGTTGGGGCATTCAGCCTAAGGTCAATCTTACCCTTGCCGCTGGCTCCCCCCTTCGTCTTTTGGCGGGACTGTTTTTCTATCAATATCCGGTGATCAAGAAGAGACTGCTGTAATGGAATGAGGCCTATTCTCATCTCTTTCCCTCATCCAGTTCCTAGTTTCTAAGCTACTGATGAATCTAGCTATGAGGGATTCCTCATCTCATACATCAGGGTCGAAACGAAAGAAGACAGGATAGACTTTTATACCTCAACTTTCTTTGTTGATTGCTTCTTTAAGACAAGCATACAGCTTATGTAGTAGTAGACAAAGATCCATTTCTGCTTTCATTTAATTTCCTGCTAGTGTGGTTGCACTTGGGTGGGACCCTTTCTTTCGTCCCTGCCACCATTCCCTGAATGAGTGAATGGCGGGTTCACTCCGGAACGGAACCTCTGCTCGAGTTGCTTCCGTATTTGACTTTTGGGCCGTTGGGGTTGGTGACTGCCCCTCTACCGATGCCTTCACGCTCCTTCTCTCTCGCGGTCGAGTGGTTTGGAGATTCTCTTCTGCCCGACTCTATTGGGAAAGCAGCCGAACTCAGGACTTGAGAGATTAGGAATAGAACTCTGTCTCCTCGCCGGTTAAGCTTAGCTTCTCTGCTCCGTCACCTTTCGATCAAGCGGATTCTAGCTCCTCAAGGAGAGAGACCTAATTTCCTTGCCGCATTTAGCTCTTATAGACATTACCACTACGTCTAGATCTCCCCTTCATGCATGTGTTAAGCATTGAAGAGAGTTCGCTTAGTCATCAGCTCTATCATGAAAATAAGACTCTAAATACGGGGTTTAGGCACTCAAAAAGAGAGGTTTTGCTGACATTCCAAAAAATGATACTCTACGATAATAGCTTAAAAAGTGCCAAAAAAAAGCGTTTTCATTGAAAAATCCCGGGGAAATGCAACTTTTTTCAGTCTGAAAGCCTTCTTCTCATAGGGCAGGAAGCTCGGTTAGCAAATCCTGAGGGAACTAATTGACTGAGTAAGTGATTGAGGGCGACCTCAGCTCAACTCTTACCACCAGGGGTTGTTGCCGAAAGATAGATTGAACCGTAAGGGCTCTTTTCCTCGAACCTTGACTCATCGGATGCCATGTTCATAAGTTGCGATATTCTGATCCGCCTGGCTTTTTTAGCTCTCTTTGCCTGGTTGCTACCCGTCTTGATATTATTGCCCAACTGATGTCTTGGCATGAAGCCCCTTCCAACTATCGAAGTGTGTGGTACAAATAAGGTGACACTTTCTTCTTGCGTGGACGGATCCTTGGAATCTATTTTTCCCCGTTGCCCGTTTTGCCCCCTGGCAACTTCAACATCGGTCTATGGTGGATCAACACCCCTAATTAATATTAATACTTGCCCCGAATTAATATTTAAAGATCCCTTCCTTGATGGTCACCCTCATTGTCAGATCAGTTTACGTAAAGTCGTCCATGACTCAACCATCCATCAATTGCGAGACAGAATGTCGGATCAACGTCAAAGGAGAGGGGGCGTGCTCGACCAAATAATGGATTTAGCCCCTCGAAAACCAAACGAGCCAAAGTCGTCTCCCGTTGACTTGGCGGAAGCCCTGCACCATGACGTCTCTACGCGTCAAGGGTCCCCAACAACCATACAGCGCACAGTCAAAAAAAGAAGCTTATTCACCCCATGGTGAAGTATAGTTTCGCTTTGAAGGCCCAGGAAGAAAGCATCACATGAAGACCTTGTGTATTGCCCGCGATCTTGTGACAGTATTGAAACGCTCCAACTCTTTCTCTCATTAACTGTGATAACCTTTTCATATCTCCTGAGTAAATGATGATTCATTCATCTACATATTTAGCTGAACTTGCTGAGATGATTCCAACTTTCTTTTTCGAAGTCAGCCGGGTGAACAAGGTTTAAAGCCCTATGCGCCTGCCTTTACCTGCCTATTACTAAGGACTAGACCGATTAAGGGAATGCTACCTTTAGCTCCTAGGAACAAGCAAGGGATGACTTGAACAATAGTATTACTTTAATGGTCCAGAGGATCCATCTCTTCTACGGGTATAGAGATTGGTTGCAGTGCTCCAAACCGGTAGTCGCTTTCTTTTCTTCCTCGCTTACGTTTAACTTCCCTTCACCGAGATCAGATCCGGAGACAGCCCAAACAACGGATGCAGACTACAGGAATTCAACAAGCCAACGGATTCGGCTTTTGCTGATACTTCTCTTTTATACAACGCTACGGCCAAGGAGAGTATGGCCTTTTCCATATACTTTTTTAAGGCTTTTGCTGATACTTCTCTTTTTCTCTAGTGGCAGCTGCTTCTTCAGATTCGGCATCTGAAAGAGTTGAAGTTGAACAGGCGCACTCACTGAAGGAAGCCTTCCGACCCGACCCGGGACTAATTGTTTCATTCCACCCTTCAGTTAGACTATTTCAGTGATTCAATGTCCTCGGAAACATTGGCATAAACGATTGAGGGATACGACTTGAACCCTCGCCTTCCTTCTTCGTTCTTGATGCCCGGACATCCAATGTATTTACGAAAGAATGTCTGAAATGATTGACGGCATTAGCGGTCTTGGCTGAGAGATGCGTCTAAGCCCTTATGCGGATTCGAGATGGGTTTAGAAGAAGTTCTCACAGAAATGTGATTAAAGACAGTTTATCAAGAACTTCATAAACGGAGATCTCACTTATCAATTCCCTACTCTCGCTTCAAAGACAGTTTATTGCGCATCAAAGAGAGTGTAAGGATCAATCTGGAAGTCTTTCTATCTCCACAGCGCTGACCTGCACTTTCCACCTAGTTCACCGATCTAACGAGCGGGAAAGACCTATCTCTCCCATCTCAGGCTGCGCTTGTTCGAAGGGAAATGAAGCCGCCTCCTACTCGCCCCCGCACGCATTCATTCATTGAGTCGAGCTTCCCGTTTAGTAATAGTAATATAAGCCTCTAGGCCCGATTCGAATGGGAGCTACCTTCCGGTTCCTCGACTTCGACTGGTCTGGAGATTTCGTCAAGCCGGTCCCAAGGATTCAATGATAGGAGTAATGGCTCCTGGTGGGCATCTATCTGCTTGTCCAAGACTCCTGATTAGACCAACAGGCGGGCAATCATATCGACTGAGCTCCAGAACCAATAGGCTTTCTTCGCCCGCTACAAGGAGTGGTAGTTTAGTCAAGATTGACTGATAAGAAGGCTGTTGAGTAGTGAATCCATGCCATGCTGGTAGGGGGCTCTGTGTGGTACCCCTGCCCTCCAGGCCGAGGTGCTGAAGTAGGGGATTCTCTCTCTCCCGTACCGGCGGATTTTCACCCATTGAAAGCTATCCCAGACCCACCCACGACTGGTAGACGGGGGCTGAACCGACCCGGATCGATTACTCAACTGCGGACCGGTTGGAAGTACCCCGCGATTCTTACTCCACTACCGATCCCTCAACTCCTGTAAGCTCCGCACCTCCGCCACAGGTTTACAGTAAGACCTCTGCTGGAGGGTTACGGCAACTAACTTATCCCTCCGAAAGCAGCCCTCTGTATAACCAACCCCTCCGCTCGTCCAACATCTCTCTCCCTTGTCAATTCTTGGTGTAAATGCTAGCTCGTTAATTCGGTGTAATACGCCCTAACGTATGCAGCAAGAAAACGGCTGCGCCGCAACGGCCTCATCCCTTGCTTGTTCCCTCACTCACTGTACTGGTTCCAGATCAACAGATTCAACTGCAATTGCTGCTGACTTTGTCTTTCCCTCTATTGCTGGCTCTCTATCTCGCTTTCGAACGGCTACTAGCTTTGAACTTCATTTTGATCTTCTAGGGCCGATCTCGATCAACAGGCTCTGTACTCTGTTTGGACTATAAGACTTGCTTCACTGACTTACCGACAAGCCGTAAAGCTGCTTTCCGACTTTTCGTTCTGCTCCTACTAGTCGGGCTTTAGCCTTATAACAAGCTTGACTTCAATTTTAAAATGGAAAGAGTTTGATCTATGATACGCTTGAACTGAACTATCAGTCCTAGAAAGAACCCGCTTACCGTGACGGAAGAAAGACGGATTTCTTATCTAAGCAAAGCGACTCTCTAAGCCAAGCTTCCCTTTTTTCCCAAGTGCACTTCGGCTAGTCTGGTATGACTTGAAAAAAGGTCTATCTACCGGGATTGAATCAGGAGGGTTTTTCCACCCACAGGCATAGTGACCAAATAGACCCTCTCTTGTAGCTCGCTGAAAGATCGGGGTTAGAATCGGGAACGGGCTTCGAATCAGGAACGGGCATAGAACGGAAAATTAGGCTGTTAACTACTTGCCAGGTTCGCCTACCTTATTAGATTCGGCCTACAGAACTGGATTTGCATTCCTGTTTTAGAGAACTTCTTCACTGACAACTTCTTTGATTCATCGCTAACTCCCATCGATCAAAAGAAAGACTAAC